GGACAGATGAGTTTATCTTTCACTAGAAGAGGCTAATCGAATCAGTGTATGCTCAGCAGGGTATCCATTGTGCTCGTGGGATTTCGGGACTCTGTAATTCTATATATGTTGACTTAAGACAGTTTATGGGCAAGGCTGACATAACCTCGTAGCAGGCGAGAAGACCCCTGGGGCACATGAGTCCGAACGCTATGTTGAATGTGCGACCGGTACCAGTGCAGGTGAGGCGTCGGTCCTAGGAAACGGAAGAAGAGTTAACGACCGGACGTGCTGCAACCTAGGGATCACCAGGCAGCTCTTTCGCCTCTAGGGATCCGGGGCATAGCACAATTCTCGTTTTAGTTTCTTATTTTGCCCGGGTGACTGATCCACCATATTATATCATAGTACTCAACTCAATCCTATTCGATCGAACCGAAGGAGCCATCCGACGATCTTCATGCGTGAGGTAAAGGGTGATTGATTTGAAAGAAGATAAGGGCGGTCGATGATAATGATTAAAGGAAACGTCTGGACGGTATGAGTGAGCGATAAGGGGTATCATGCCATGGGAGATGTTAGGAATATCGCAGGATCATACAACTGCAGACCTCGGTTATCGAGAAATAGGAGTCACTTTCTTGATTTATAATATTTAAAGAACCCACTTTATTTATATTTATCGGTCTCACATTCTTTGAATGGCTTTCTTGGTTCACTGCAAAATTCTATAGAATATTAAATAAGTCAAAACAGGTGTACGACCTTCTGCTTGACGTGTTGGGAATTGGGTTTAACGGAAGAGCGGAATCGCCGAGAAGAAGCTAAAGACCAATTCAACTAAATGACTGAGTGCTGCGCATAACCTGGGATCACTTACTTCAGTGCCAGTCGTCCTGGTCCACAAAGCCCCGCCTCATAGCATTCATTAGACAGACTACTCCACTCCGTTGATACACTACGAAGAGTCGGACACAAACAATGAGTATTCCCAACCAAGAAGAGAGACCTTATCTGCATCTGCAGTGCTTGCCACTCCTGATGATTAGGTGAAAGTAGGCTTGTCGATTGCAGCTCTTCCGAGACTATAGGATATATAAGAATAACCCTTTCTGATGCTTTGCTTACATCAGGATAGTCCCTCTACTACTCTATATGTGTATACTTATCCGAGTAGCCTTTCCCTCCTAGCCACAAGGAACTACGGATGAGCTCGAATTATCCAAAGTGAGGCTCCTATTGACTACCGGAGGCTTAGCGCGGGCGAGTCAGGATCTTATTCCTTTCCTATAGGAAAGAGTGAGATCATATTTACTGTCTTCCAATATCAGCCTAGAGAAAGAATCCATTGGGGTTTCGTCGTATACCAAGTGTGAGGTTCTTCACGCGTACGATCTGCTTTAAGAGCTAACTAATGGCGTATAACACAACACACCTATATTAATCTTTCTTATAGGCCTTCTTCAATCCGAGAGCATACGTTCTGCACCGGTCGGTCAGTTCTCGTTAAAGGGTGCTTGCCAATAGGCCTGTGTGGGGTCAGGGTTTCGATCTTCTTAGTATTCCACAGTCAGTACTCAACTAAGATCCATGATAACCTTGAAAGAATCGCAAAGAGTCTTGGTGTTAGCAAACAGGAAAAGAAAGGAGAAAAGCAAACATAAAGGGAAGAAAGGGGCCTTATCGGTCAACCTTCTTTATTCATTCCATTCGAAGCCAATATTGAACCGAAGAACCCGGCCTCTTCCATCAAGAGCTCTCTCGCTTTCCACGGGGAACTCTACTTATCCTACATACTCCGAATTATAGGCTCTTCGGTCTTATACGCGCAGGCAGACCCTTTCCTGTCTTCTATGGTATGGTGGGACATGGATCTTACATTCATTACAAATTGTGCCCGTGAATGAAATAAAGAGCAGACTATCATAGTATACTGAATCCTGATCCTTTCCTTACTATCAGCCCATAAAGTTAAGTACGTCACTTCGATCGTAAGGCGCCTACCTAAGCCCTTACTGAGAGAGTAGGCCTTGAGTTGTTATGGTCTACTCTAGAGAGAATTCTGAGGTCTAAGGAAGGTTGCGAAAGCTGTTCAGAAGAATGGCACGATATTGATGAGAAAGAGCTCATCCGTCGTCCCACTAATGTCCCCAGTCTCAGCAGTCGTCTTCGAGAGTCATCCTGAGTAGGTCTCGGGTTTCCACTCCTTATTCCTGGTCGAGCTTCATATTTCCGAAAAGAGCAAGGGATCGACTCATCCGTTACCTTCTTCCTTTAGAGTCCTATAAGATCTGAATAGGACCTTACGCACTTTAAGCCTATGCGTGGGAGAACGTAAGACGACTATCGGCTCGCAGGTTGAAGAACAAGAAAGCTATTCTCCGGTCTCGTTCACACTTCGAATCGTATTCGGTGAAATCAGAGTGAGGTTCTTTTTGGAAATTACTAGACTGACTACTTGCTCAACTCAAAAGGTAATCGCGTCAGCATTCAACCATAGCTTTTACTCTAACAGGACTCTGGCTTCCAGTACTTTAATAACGGATTCGTTACGGACGGAGAATAAAGAAAAGGGGGTATAGCTTGAAGTTGAGACGCACAGAACTCAGCTTACACGGAATAGCTCTGAATGTCTTTATGATCAAATCTATAGGGTCTAATCAACTAGGAAAGATAAAGGATATTTAGTTCGGAAGATAATCAAATAAACATCAGTGCACCCCTGATCAGTCAAGTGGGAACCAATGGGATCAATACCAAATGCCCAGGCCATAGAAACCTAAAGCAGAGCGCCGGGAATGCGGCTTACACAAACCCTTACTCCATACACAAGTGAAGAGAGAATCACTTACCCTTCTCGCTTACCGGATTCTTCTCTGTGCGAGAGACGATAGCGAGTCTTCACATTGAATATGGAAGAAAAGAGAAAGCAAAAGGTCATGTCATCAGAATGTAACAAGTAACAAAGACAGCAAATGTTGAACGAATGCACTGCACGGATAACATACCGAATACACTATGAACGGTTATCCAACTCAAAGAAGAAGAAGAAGGAAGAGAAAGAGAGCGCAATAGGCCCATTGTCTATAACTTATTCTTTACCTTGGTAAAGGAGAAGAGAGTACAACAGTATTCCTTCCAGTCGGCTTCATCATCGGGTTGATTCAATCTAGTGACTATGAGGTGTGGGCAGCTACTCTACGAAACGAACAGAGAATCGAATCGATCATGTGTGCAGTCACTCTCTGATTTCGATCATTATCGAACAACAGGAAGTCACTCTTCTCACTAGTTAGTCTTTCAGAATCAAGTCAAAGCGATCCGATAGGCTCTTTTATACTCTTTTTTTTTCCTGACTGCATGAATGATAGTAGCTCTCGTTTACTCGAGATTGTGTTACGGTATCATAGAATGCAGAGAACGATACTACTACAAAGAATGCATTGGATGGATGCCCGGGCAGGAAGAAGGAAGAAGGAAGGACGCTTGAAGAGGCGAAAGGCCCTGGTGAGAATACCGTCTGTGATCCATGGATCTCCGATCGGTAAACCGTATCAAGCTGATCCGTTGCGTTTAGTATGCTATTAGATTAACTAAGAAAACTTAGCGAACTGAAACATCTCAGTAGCTAAAGGAAGGTAAATCAACCGAGACCCCGTTGGTAGCGGCGAGCGAGAGCGGGTTGTGAATCCTTCCAAGAACAAGACAAGTGTTCCTCCGATCGGACAAGTCATGGTGGCTGCGCAGGGCTCTCGCATATTATTAAAGAGAAAGAGAAAGAGAAGCAGTTAATTCAACTCCACACTCTTACTCTCTTAATGATGAGCTTGACGACTTGGTCCACACACTCGATACGTTCCTATTACCCAGGACCAGGGGAAATGAGTTAAACTGGAAAAAGACTTGACTTTATACTCTTATAGGATCGAAGTCAATGGGTTAGTCATGCCATTCCCATTAATAGTAGGGAACTAGACTCTACCCTTTGTCATGTTGTCTTCGGCCCTGCGCACCATCAGAGAGTTTCCTCCCCGGGTCTTTACTAACCCCATATACTCCCGTGGGGATGTCAGGTTGTTCGTCGGGTGGTCTCATTTCTCTTCCTTAGGTCTTTCGGGTATGCCACGTCGCATTCCAGATTATCCAGATGCTTACGCTGGATGGAATGCCATTAGCAGTTTTGGCTCTTCTTTCGATTTGGATCAGTCAATCTCAAAGAATCTCGAAAGGATTCCAATCGGCATTCGACCATCACTCTTTCAATTGATATGGGATTCTCTCCTCTTCTTTGATTGATGCTCTTTTCTTTAGTCTTTAGAGCGTATGGATTCCTAGTAGGAGAATAGTGCTCGCGGTTCTCGCGATTTTGTCTTACTATTTTCCATCCAGTAGTAATCTGATGAGTTTCATCCTGGTTGTCCTGAGGAACCAAACAACAGAGCGGTGGGCTAGTTCAACCTTCACCACATGCACGCTACAAGCTCGTAATCCTTCTGCCATATCCTTGTATATGTTGCTTGATCCCCTACCTAAGGTTCTCCTTCTCTCCTCCAGGACATTCAAAGAAGCGCTTAACTTAAGGCCCCTAAAGACTGGAATGAATATGGAAGTGACTCCGCTCTAAGTGAAGGCTTTGACTTTTGCAGGCTAGTTGAAGAACTTTAGCTCGTTTCTCACTTTCATTTTGTGTTTGAATAAAGTTCACTGTAGTAGCCGTGCGGATTCTCTTGTTTGTTCGTCGACGTATGGTCTCGTTGCCTCATTTTAGACGTTGACGACAACATTCTCACCGGTAATGATTCTCTATTGCATATTATTCTATATTCATAAAGGTTGTTATAACTTTTGACTAGAACTAAGTAAGTCGGACAGTCTTTCATTTTGTTTGAACAGGCAGTTATCTGGATACGAGTGACATGTTTGAAGACGTTGAGAGAGCCAATAAATAGCTTGGACTGTAAAGTCATCAAATCTTAAGCAAGAAAAAGCTCGATCACTTTCGGAGTTAAGAAAATGGATTAGAGGCACAGATAGCATTTCGTCCAATGACACAGATTACAACAGGTACAGAAAGAGTGCACTTCGCAGTTGACCTAGTCCACATCCTATGAAAGAAATCTTTGAAAACGCCATCTTTTCTTATTCTTATAGAGAATGCACGGAATCTCAAAGCCCTAATTCGGGATGACAGCGAAAGAAATGAGTTAGGATAAGCAACAAAAGACGGCAGTACTCTACGACTCTTGCGATGATAGAGCGAAGGTATTCCCGAACGATCTTCTGCGGACACAAAGAATGCCAGTATTTACGCCGACCCTACTAGTATAATGGGACTGATCTTCTTTTTCTTTCCTTGCGCCGATGGAATCAGAAGAATTCAATGGAGGCCTGGTGCGTGCCAATCAAAAAAGGGAAAGGTGATCTGGCATCGTGAGCGCATAAGTCGATATAGGAGGCAGAGACCGACTCTTTCTTAGAAGACTAGAGCGTCCCAAAAGCTTTGTATCTAATTAATGCTGTTCTTCATGCACCTTTCGTTGAGTTTGAGTCCATCAGCTCCCGCACACCTCTGCCCACTACTAATTCTGTTGCACTTTCCAGAGTCATAGAGAGCTTAAGAGATTCTGCGAGTCCTGGGTTCCGTTCTGCTAAGTCATCAGCTACTGACTGTGCTTGCTTCTGGCTTCATAGGAAGGAAAGGGCAAAGCTTACCTGACCCGATTCCCAATCCCGGACTTAGTAAAGTAAGAATAAGAAAAGGGATCAACCTCTTTTCCCGCTTTTCAGAGAAAGATCATGTTGAATTGACTGAGTCAGTGGAGTAGTTCCTCTTGCTCTAGATTGTGGTCACGTCTAGGAATCACTTATATCAGTTTGCTGAGCGAATACCCTACTTTCTTCTTAGCTAGCATCTCCCTCATTTTATTCCCTTTCACTTTGTTCTTCTGTCTGTTTCGTCCGAGCCTCTTCTCGTGTCGGTAACGTCTATCATCTCATAAGAGTGTAAGTAAGGTAGTCTTTTGTTAAACTTGTTTTAAAATCTGTCTGGTTCTTTTCCTTCTAACCGAATAACCGAGGGTCTACAAAACAATAAGGTGTTCATTCCAGCCACTGTAAATGCTACGACATTCTTCTCCGTCGATTGGACCTTATCCGATAGGCTCCACGCTCACAGCTGGACAAGGGAAACCTTTCTCATCAATAGGGACTCCTTTTCATAAATGCTCATTTCGACCGGGTACCCCATATCAAAGATTATGCTGTGAAGTCGTCTCGAATGCCCTTGGGAGTATACCGATGCTAGCTCATCAGGGCCTAAGGGTTGTTTGCCAGTGAGTTCAACACAGATGTCCTTACTTGAATTATTAAATAGAGTCACACACAATAGATTGGAAAAAACATTAAACTTTTTTTTATTTATTTTACTTATATCGTTGGAGCCTTGATTGATTATTAAACCGGATCCTATGAGATAGATTCTCTCCTTAGAAATTCCCGGTATCCTATTTGAAGCAACTTCCGAAGGCCGTATACCTTGTGATTCTGACCGGTTGGAGCCAGTACTTTACTTTAGGGTTGGTCTGGAAGATCTTTATTAGTTTGTCAGGATAGCAATTCTTCTTTGGGTTTACATTTCTCCAGTCGCTCGAACCGAAGCATCTTGCACGAGTGGACGGATACTCACTCAAGTCACCAAAAAGAAGTAAAGGTTAGATGATAAGTCATTCCTATATACATACCGTGGGATATCGTTGATACTAAGTTGTTCTTCAAAACCTTAGACTTATCCGGATAGGACATATGGCTCATAAAGAGAGGGCCCTAAGGATCTTTCGTGTCTACTCCTGCATAATCTTGTCAGTTGTTCCGGTGGTACGTCGACTCCAATGATACAATGCAAGCAAAAGTTCCTCGATTCATGATGGATCTATAACATACTAAGTTTATCATGCTTGTTATCCACCATTTTGAGTCTCAACACTTATTCTAATGATAATGAATTACAAAACATAATATTGATGACCTATGGACGAATACGCAAGCATACGTTTCATGCTTTTGAGTAATGTAAGAAGCAATAATCAATGAGATTACCCAATCTCATGCTAAGAAGAAGAATAGGATTTCCATGAAGGGCCATTCGTTTGAGGAGAAATAACAAGGAATATCGAAAGAAACTTCTCGATTGGCTGAAACGACTTTCGAAGTAACCGAAAAGGCAATAACCGACAACTGGGGAGAAGAGTCAGAGTCAAAAGAGGGGAAGAACTCCTTTCTTTATTTCTCATTCACAATCAAAACCGTATGAGACTGACCTGACTTTCATCTCGCACGGCTACTCCAAAGTGAGAAAAGAATCAAAGATGGGTTCTTTCTTTTTGATTACCTTCGCGTATGTATAAGAAAAGACCGAATTCGATTTTAATTATCAAAGGATTACTAATCATCCTTCACTTTGTTTGCGAGGTGATCTCTTAAGAGTTCACTATCTGAGGCTAAGAGGTTATTCGGTCCTTACACAGGAATTTGGATTTCCCTCTCCTTTATCAGATATGCTTTGTTTGAGCGCCATCAAAGGGCATCAGAATAAAGAGGATATAATCCCGGAAACGCAAGGAAGGGGAGTAAGGGCTGACTGATTCTCTCTTCGGAGAAAGCCTTCGGACTTGAGAGACTCTTTCAGTATCGTAATAAATAGAGCGATTTGATCCAGTATTACATAGAAGTTCCCGTATCCTCTTGAGACTGCCCATTCTCTTCTGGGGACTCTCGCGAATTCGAATTAAGAAAGCGGTAAGCAAATCATTTTAACGTAAAATGTACAATTGGATAGGTCAAGCCGGTCTCCTGTGATTCCGACAGAAGCCTAATCGCCTAAAAACCCTGGAGGAAAGCCATCCGGTCAAGCAGCACGCACTTGGGACCCCCAAATAAATCCTTTATAAGAGCAGAGAGACTCCTTTTTCACATCAATCAGCAGGCCCAACCAAAAGCGAGACCAAGTTCAAGTGGGATAGATTATAGTAGAACTCCCCCAACTTCCGGATCGTATGAAGAAAGGGGACTAGGACCTCCGCCATATAAGCTGATATAAGGGCTACTCTAAACCTCGATGGCTCTTTCATCTCTAAAAGAGGGGAAAAAGGAAGTCGAACTCTCTTCTGGATCCCAGTCCAAGACTATTCATCCCTTGCTCGTCTAGAATTCTTAGTGTTCGAGAAGGGTTCAAGAAAGCCGTCCCCCGACAGTCAGTGCGTTTAGGGTCAACACAAAGAGAATGGGTCTCATCCGTAAAGTCAAACTCTTGATTCAATCCCGCCGGTCAACCAGAATAAGTGGAAGCTTTCGGTCAAAGTAAAAAGTAAAAAGTAATAAGTAGCCCGCCTATCCATGATGTACCCCCTTGAAAAATCCGAAACCCTTTCTATTACATAAAGAAAAGACTAAAGATTGATTAATCCCTACTGACTGTGGCTAGCTTCCCCGACCCTTCCGCTTTCATAGTCTCAGGTTACCCTTTGATATTGCTAACTCGTAAATAAAGTATAGGTTCTCGTATGGATGCCGAGGGTAGCTAATGTTCAAAAGCGCTATTCCGCCTGCTAACTCATTAAATAAAGTGAACAAAGTCAACCGATACAGACCTCCTTAGCCTTGATTATTATTCCGTTCCGGTTAGCTCTTCCTCGCATCGTTAAGAGTTCTTCGCTAACCTAACTAAACAAGAGACGAATGGAATCGCAGCTGAGTCAACCGAGTCAAGGAGCCCCAAGAGCCTTCTCTATACTATTCGTGCACCTTAGCTACAGAAGAGAGTTCGACTCAGACTACTCCGTTAGGGCTGTGAAAGGGTGAAGCTCTGGCAGATCGAATCAATCCTAGTGTGATATCTAAACCGATAGACTTCTTATCACTCGAAGAGGTTGGTTAGAGATCTTATTAACTCTCAAACAATCGTTCAAGGAAGTGAGAGACTGGTGTTCATTGAGTAAGGTTGTTCTGTTCCATTATTGATTCGTCGAGAGCTCGCTGATGCACTAATTCGATAATAGAATGGCCTTATCCGGTAAGAAGAACTTTAATATAGTAAATACTCTTCTCTTGCTGCGCATGCTTTCAGTTCGGTGAGGTTATTGAGTCATAGGCGGAAAGCGAACTAAACGAGAACTACTCAAGCGTCAAGCCACTCACCCACATTAGCTATACCAATTCCACTTCACTGTATTTATTGGTCCAAAGGCCCCAAAACCCGAAGTAAGTAGAAAGAGAAGGATCAGAAGAGGGAAAGAGACGCGGACTATACTCTCGGTATCGGATGTTCCCGTGAGCAGTAAGCAGCGGATCGAACCTTATTGAAAGCCGGTGCCTGTGAATTTCAAGGCAAGGCCTGTGAGTGGATTTGATTCGACATTGGGTTTATACTAGCGGATCCGGTGGTGTTTTCGTTTACCAGCGCGTAGGTACTCTGACCGAGTCTTTATGGCCCATGTGAACATTTTTTAATGTATTAAAAAAGGCCTCTCTATAACCGGTGATCATAAGTGGTGTCACTAACGGCCATTCCTGGTCGGCTCCGATAACGCAATTCCGGTAGGAGTCGGGAGGATATCTCTGCGAGATGGAGAACGTGTGGACGCTGGGTCGGGGTTTGGTGAACCAACTGGTAGCTACTCTAGTTGAGTTGAATGGGAAGTATCGGTCGGTCCCCTTATTGTTGCCTAGGTTACACCTTCGGAAGACCCCATGAAATGAATAAGGTATTTTGTCTACTTCCCTCATACCATCTTCACTTTACGCCGAGAAGACTCTCCTGTGTAGTAAGGCGCGTGGAATTAGACCAAAAGGAATACCAAGACCTCGCACGGATCGATGATACACCAAAGATGTCCTAAAGAGAGACAACTACCTACAGAGAGGGTATCGACAAGTCTCTATTATTCCCATCAACAATCTAAGGTCTCAAAAGTTTCACATCTAAGACCCCGAGAGTTGACGATAGAGAATTGAACAAAATGAGGAGAGAAGAAGATATCGGTAGTTGTCCGGTCGTACCCAAACAGTAAGATTCCAGAGGGAAATGCACCTAAGATCAAATATTTTGAGCCGGCTTCCGTGGAAAATTCAGACTTTCTTTTTGATGCGATCACATAAAAACATAAACTTTGAGGCTCAATAGCTAAATACATGGCAATTGAATCATGAGCCGAGATCAGAAAGAGCATACTGCGAGTAGGAAGTGGAATTAATACAATGAATTCAAAAGCATCAAACCTCTCTTGTTCGGAAGAATCGAAACACATCGAAATGGTGCCAGCCGTACTTAATAATAGAAGGATTTGGCAGAAAAAGGTAAAAGTGTCCCTCCGACAAAGATTATTCCGGAATAAATGGGCAATAGTTAGGAGAGGTGCGCCAGCGGCGAGCAGAAGCAAGGTTATTAGAGACCTAAGTAAAGAAAGGCCAGAACCACACGTGCAAGTTTCACTGCATGTGGCTCGTCCGTGATAACCTCGGAGATTGGCCAACTACCACTAAGTGACTCCGCATGAGCCTTTAGAAACTGGTTAGGAAGAATGTAACTATCCCGGATCCAGCTTGTTTATTGGTCAAAGGCGTATGGCTTTACGAGGCTCGAAAGCCCGCCAACAAGACGACAACAGAGTCTCCGGATCTCATACCGGTTCCACAGGAAGAGTCAATCGCAAGGCATCTTGCAGGCCTAGCTTGGAGTGTAGCGTAAGTAAAGCGGAAAGAGAACACCTATAGTCTTGGCGAGTGGATCGACTGATCGGCGAGCAAGCCGATACTTGAGTGTGTTTAAGACATGTGTGAACACATGATTTAATACTCTTCAAGCCAAGGTCTTGTTCTCTATAGGGCTTATATCAACTTTGATATAAGAGTGTGGGTGGTTACTAAGTAAACCACTCACTAACTCACTAACTCAAACTCAGGGTGGCAGTCGTAGGCGGCAACAAAGATATCCAATAGTTACCTGTTCTTCTTGTTATCAATTCGGAGACCAACCGGGAACTCGGTGAGACTGGAATACCCGATCCCATTCCGACCTCGATCTGTTGCTGTGAATCGTCTTGCGCCATATGTACTGAGATTGTCGATTGTTCGGGAGACATGGTCCGACCCGGTCTAACGATTATGCTCTTGAGCGTAATGTTAGACTATCTGACTATCGTCAATCATTGATTGACATTCCAATCAATTGTTCGGCTCGGCGGCTCTCAACTCTCAGAGTTTGAGCTGCTACATCCAATTCTCGTTATCGGAGTATCAAGTTGTTCTCTGCAGAGCAGAGCAGAGCAGAATAAAGAGCTGAGACTCTCAGCTCAGAGTTGGTCAACAACCAACTCACTCGCTCGTTTCTTACTCTTACGAGTTACGAGTTCGTACCAATTGATTCATCAAGCCGATTGATTGACCTGTCTGTAAGTCAACCCAGTTGATCTTTACCATCATGCATGCATGCATGAACAACAAACTCGATACTCGACTCGTCGAAAGAAGAGACTGCGAAAGAGTAGTTGAGAGTTAAGAGCTTGCCGACGTCAGTGTTTATCCGTCGGGTTATACTGTTATTTAAATAACAGAGAATAGAAACAAAGAGAAATCGTTAAGCACGAAGAAAAGCTTGACATTCCATCTTTGAAAAAAGCGTCAGGCCCAAAGAGCTTACAGTAGTGCCTTGCGTTGCGAGGTCGTAGAGCCGGTAACCTCGTTGCCTAAGAAGATCGCGAAATGCTTGTTTTTCTTTGACTTACTCTGAAGACTCTGTTAACGCTAGTGAAGCATAATGCTTCATGAAGCGTTACGACATGTTCTATTCGTTGAACTTGAGGTTTTTTTGACAGGCTTCTCCTAATTTGGTCAACAACCAACTCCCCGAAGCATTCTAGGCTTACGCGCCCTCCGTCCCGCACAAGAGAAGAGAATATGGGACCAAGTAAGAGAAAATGGTTCGAAGAGGCTATATAGCTTCGTCGAATGGTTTTCTCGTTAGACGGAACAACTCTCACTCCTGGCTGGGCTATGGGCTCTGGACTTCCCTCAAGAGATTACTCTAATTATATATTAAGTCTCATTAAGGACAAAACACGCCGTGAGGAAATATTGACCCCCAATCTTAATTAATTAATTACTTAAGTAATTTACGGTCTAATTCCTCATTTTCTTATAGTTGTATATCTCTCTCTCTATCTCTTGAGATCTCAAGAGTCTCTCTATTCTCTTTATGAGTAAAGAGATGATCTAACCGAAAGAATAATCCGTTCTCTCACCGTTATGGCTTCTTGACTAGTATCCAGTTTACCTCACCCACTTCGATGGGCTTGACCACGCACTTACGGGATCATAGAATGCAGAAAGCAGAATATGAAAGGGAAACCCATCAGGGGATATGGAAGATAGCCGAAAGCAAGACTTGGGGCAGGGACCGTGGGATATTCTGAACAGGAAGAGACACAAGATGGACAAGAGGGAAACACGAAAGCCAATCGGAAATGAGTTTATCACTACGCGAATCCAAAAAGAAAACTCGGAGCGAGAATCAACATCCTTACTTAGAGGGCTAGGCTCGGTCGCTTGGGGTTATGGCTAGGAAGCGCCGCTGACTGAGGAAGACCCTACTACTCCTCTCTGTCCGTAATCTTCTGTTTCTTAATAATACTCTATTCATAAGGTAATCCGAATAGCTTATCGTAGTTCATAAGTGGAAGGTCCTATGGGAGCAGGTCTAAGATCTTTCGGATAGAGACTTTATCCTTCGGGTTTTGTCGTTGCTATTCGCCTGACCGAGTTGGAAACATCCACTACATTACTCTCTAGGCCCGGACAACCTAAGAACGGCTAGCCCAAGGGTTGTTGCCGGTCAGACAAAACAGTGGATGGAACACCCCTCACTATGCGTTATCGGGGTGGGCGCCCGAACGGTCTAGCAGCCCCGCAGGGAAAAGAATAAGAGATGACAATTGAACTGAAAACAGTCTCAAGGGTGAACTCCAGCTAGCTTGAAGGCGGTAAAGACAATCCAGGGGGATATTCCGTTTTCTTCTTTCCTTTATTACCCTGTAGCCGAGGAGCAGCTTCACCTTGCGTCTGATAAAAAAGCTAGTGACCCGATGCTACCATACGCGGTATACTCGATAATTAAGTAAGTGATCTGAACCAAAGATAAAGTCAGCCAGGTACCCTTAAGGTTTTCTGTCTTCTCTTTTGTGGAAAAAAACTGAATTGTCATCTCTTTCCGCGCTTTGGCTCAAGATTAGGATTCAATTGTGATAAGCAACTTGTTTTCGTATCAAAGAAGAATGCAGTGCTTCCTGGAAAAGACGAGGTTGAATCCGCAACCGGTCCCGGAAAGAGTCGTTTGGCCCTTCCCCGGATACTTCCATTTTGATTGATCGATTCCATGAAGAATACCTGGGATCTTCTCCGTGAAGCATAGCCTATATAGTGCCTTTCTGAGTGGGTTGACTATCCACTGTTTGTTAAGGTACCCCCTGTTGTGTGTGTCCGGTGCTAGCGAAGTTTTGGAGTTGTTAAGCCGGTATACTACATTGGCAATCAAGACTGACTAGTCAATTCGAAGTTCGTAGGGTTCTCGGGGCAACTGACAGAGTGTTTGGACTTCACTTATATAGATATCGAAAGAGTCTCTCAAGTGAACAGTGAGTTATGTTAGAGAGTGAGAGTATATCTTTAAGAGTTAATGAGGAAGCTCAATCCTTTCATACGCCCTCAGGTATAAAGTCAATCTTCTCTGCCATCAGAGAGTCAGTAAGCGACCAGTCCACCCCTATTTATTTTGATTGACACTGATTGATCCTCGATCGGAAGCTTGGTTATTCTCTTTCGATCCGAGAGTCAGTCCTAACTACAGACTTTTCGACTGGAACAACTAACATAAGCAAAGCTCGGCGTTGGCTTCCAAACATCCTATGGGTCTAGAAGGCCACATTCCAACTCTGTTTTCCTTACTTAATCAAGAGAATGACCAGGTTACACTTCTCTTTCATAGGCTAGCAAGACCAACCGAGATGTTGAAAACGGGGTAGGTGAGCTCTGCTACTAAAGAAAGGGATGCTGGATCGTTGAAAGAAGCTCTCTTATCTTGCTCATCGAATGTGTCCATACAACCTGGAAAAGAATGTTGGTAAACGTCACAGTGTTGAGACTGGTCTCTATCGCTTATCTGGGGCCAATGCTTCACTCAATCGAAGAAAGTGTCTCATGCTCGCTACTGCGATTTGTGCGAGCCGGGCAAAGCCTTTATGGTTGTATCCGCGAAGAATGAGGTTCGAGACTCTCTTCAGACAGAACAGAGATTGAATGAGGTCTCAATCATTCTCTTCGATCGACAGGTGTTCTTCCAGCGAAGTGAACCAAAGAAGGCAGTAGGTTCAACGGAACGAGTGTAGAAAAGCCATTGGAAAAAGTCCATAAAAGGTCTCGATCTATAGGCTTATCATGCGTTTTCTGATCTGAATGCGGAAGATTCTCCATTATTTTGAAATACAGAAGAGTTAACGTTCTTTATTTCAGTAAGAGAATAGAGTCTTAAAGGAGAAAGGGGATAGAATTATAAGGGGATAACGCGATGTCAGAAAAGGTGTTGATCGCATTCTTTAGATATCCACGTTTGCCTTCATTATAATTGTGAATCAGCTGAGGCTTATAAGGGCGGGTAAGGAACAGCAGGGCTTTAGCTACTCTAACTCTTCTATAAAGAAGATAAGGGTCTCTTTTCGACAAGGAGAACTCACAATTCAAAAGGGGTATTAATAAAAATACGAGGGCTAAAGAAGAAAGCAGCACTTAATAGCGATTCCACTTTACTAACTCAGTGTCGCCGATCTCTCAACGTATCCGCTGGTCAAGAAAGCTAAGTTCACTCTCAAGCTAATAACCTGTTGTTGTACCACCTCTTTCAATGGCTAGTTGAGCTTTAGACCTTGCATTCTTCGAATCAAAATCCATTTCTTCCGAGTGTAAGATCTATCAGTTGAG